ATCGTCTAGCGGTTCAGGACATCTCTCTTTCAAGGAGGCAGCGGGGATTCGACTTCCCCTGGGGGTAGGGTGGTACTACGAAAGGAAGTTGATCATGGATTACCAAAAAGTCTAAAAAAGATTCTTCCTGGGTCGATGCCCGAGCGGTTAATGGGGACGGACTGTAAATTCGTTGGCAATATGTCTACGCTGGTTCAAATCCAGCTCGGCCCAAAAATTCGTCAATTTACCAAGAGGTGGTATAACCCCCTTGTCTTTCAGAAATACCTGATACGGAGATAAAAAAGAATCAAAATTTCTGCTAGATCCCTTATTTCCCTGGGATTGTAGTTCAATTGGTCAGAGCACCGCCCTGTCAAGGCGGAAGCTGCGGGTTCGAGCCCCGTCAGTCCCGACGGATCCAATAAATGCATCAATGAATCTCTCCTTTTTTATGAAAGGGGCTGGGGGCTTTCATTCCCAAAGCAAGGGGTGATCCTTATTTTATTTTTATTCTTTGTTTGGGTTTGTAACTATGTAACTGATAGAAGTGAAAGGGCAATCTGATGATACTTCATTAGATAATAATTGTACAAGAAAGGAAGACGTAAAGTAGGTTAGAGAAAAAAAGAAAGGAAATGGATGAGAAATAAAGGAATTTTGGATGGGGTCAGAAATCAAAGTTTGGGTTCGGTATGGATAAAAGAACTTCCTATGTTATACTATTCAATTCTCGACAACGAATTGATTTGATAGTTCCGATATTGTTATTCATGATATTGATCGGATTCAAGATAATCGAGCGAGATCTTTTTTATTGAATTTAAATTTTAAATAAAGGCAAAAGATTTATCCTCTCTATGGGACCAAATCCCGAGTTATTGTGAAGTAAAAAAAACGATGAGATTATGGAAGTTAATATTCTTGCATTTATTGCTACTGCACTATTCATTCTAGTTCCTACTGCTTTTCTACTTATCATTTATGTAAAAACAGTTAGTCAAAATAATTAGTTATTTTGAATAAAACTTGGGTTCCGAGTTCTTAAATTGACGAAATGAAAAGGATTCCCATCTAAATGAACGGACTATAATTGGAAGTATTCCGATAGTATGGTAAGAAAGAATCATCTATTTCTTTCTACCATACTATCTAGTTATTAGTGTTATTGTAGTGTATTAAAGTTGTACAATCTACAAAGTTGTACTCTAGTATCAAAACAGAGGTTTACATTGATGTAGATCAATCTACAATATTATCTTGATATATGTGGATATCAATTCCACATATGGAATTGACCTAGAGACCCATTCTTCTTATTTGCTACATCTATTTGTTCTTTATGTTCTGACTATCAAAAAATTGATACAGTTAGATCGACAATTAGTAGTACCTCTAGAGGCCGCTTCTTCCCCATACTACGAGTGAAAGGGAAAATGTAAAGACTACCATTAAAGCAGCCCAAGCAAGACTGACTATATCCATGTGAATTATGTCCCCTATCTCTATAAATATGAAGGAATTATCCCATTTTTCCTCACTAATAATAGTGGAATCCATGGCGCAGAGTCAAAAGGGGATTCCGTCCTAACACTAGGGATAAAGCACTCCAATAAATCAACTCATAAGAAATTCTTATATGTATTACTTCTAATTGGGAAACAAGCAAAATACGTAGTAATATCTTAAGGGATTATTTTTACTTAAGGGATTATTTTTAATGGAATATGTAGTAAAGTAATCATAAGGCCTATTCCGTTTTTGTTGATCTTTCTAAGTAAAAAGCATAAAAATAAAAACCATTATCTATACCACAAATTCCCCTTTTGATCTAACCCTATCTTTCTCGACGATTATCTCATAGTAGGGAGACAGTATATTCTTGATTAAGGGTTACCGAAAAGAAATTCTTTTTCCCCTTCCTTTCTTCTATAAATATAAAAAGAAACTATCTATTCAATCAATATCCCGACCAAGATTCGCGCGAGTCCGTCGTTCGTTGTCTTCGGCCCCTTTACCACAACTATTAATTCCATCCAATTAGATTTCCTATCAAATTCAAATCAAACTCTCCAATCTAGCTCAAGATCCAGTCATTGTACACGACATTAATAAATAATTAGTAAGTAGTCAACCGAAGTCTTGGTAATCCCTCTGCTATTACTAAAAAATAGCATATTTATTTGAATCCCAAGGGTTTAGAATCTTTTATTTATACTATACAAACCCCACCCAGCTAAGATGCTTATGCTTAGAAGCAAACAAGAATGAACAGCCCCTTTCTGATATTCTGATAGGCAATAATTCGGCGAGTTATATTAACTTAACAGATAACAGAAGAAGATATTTTGAGTCTTTTGTTGATTAGGCGACACCCGGATTTGAACTGGGGAAAAAGGATTTGCAGTCCCCCGCCTTACCACTCGGCCATGCCGCCAAAATGATACAAAATATATGAAAATGTTCCTGGATTAACGAACAGCTTTTTTTTTATTCTACTTGCATCTCCAGTCCTCTTTTC